GGACGTGATCTTGCTCGTGAGGGTAATGAAATTATTCGTGAGGCTAGTAAATGGAGTCCTGAACTAGCTGCTGCTTGTGAAGTGTGGAAGGAAATCAAATTTGAATTCGAAGCAATGGATACTTTGTAATCCAGCAATTACTTACCGTTCCTTTTCTTAATTAAATTTTGACTTGAAATTAAACTCGGCCCAATCTTTTACTAAAAGGATTGAGCCGAATACAAGGATACTATTGTATATGTATAGATTTTTGATAGATACATACTTAATATACAAGATCTTAAATACAAAATATAAGACGAAAGACCTTAAATATTTCTATTGTTGTGTTGGATTCACAATTAATCCTATGGATCCTTAGGATTGATGTATTCTGTATTGGTGTATTCTTTTTTTTTTTTATTTATTTATTTTATATTATCTCTATTTTTATTATTTCTATGTATATCCTGCAGTTTCGGATCATGGATCGAGCCGAATATGACAATTTCTTATACCCATCCTGCATATTGTCCTTTTCATTCTGTGTTGTAATATAAACTGCTTAGTAGGCGAGATTTTACGAAAAAAATTCTTAAGATTCATAGAAGAGAACCATTATTTCTTTTTTCGATGCGAATTTGACACAAGATGGGGAGCTTACTCTTTCTACTCTTTCTAATTAATTATTTAAAATTGAAATAAGGGGTTTCATCATATTTTAACATATATAGCGAAGCGATACTCTGGGTTCTCACAAAAGAGAATCCTTTTTTCAGTACCCACTTGTTATTAGTTAATAATCCTAGCAATTGCATTTATATGCTTATTTCTGATTCGAATCGGGGTATTCAAACGATTTTCATCAAATGACTATTCATCTAGTGTATTTTCATGTAAATAGGGGCAACAAAGTTCTATGGAAAAATGGCGGTTCGATTCAATGTTGTTTAGCGGGGTATTAGACTACAGGTGTGGGCTAAGTAAATCAATAAATAGTCTTGGTGATCCGATTGAAAATACGAGTGTAAATGAAGATCCGATTATAAATGATATGGATAAAGACATTCCTAGTAGGATCGATAGTGACAATTCTAGTTATAGTAATGTTGATCATTTAGTTGGCGTCAAGTACATTCGGAATTTCCTATCTGATGACACTTTTTTAGTTAGGGATAGTAATAGGGATAGTTACTCCATATATTTTGATATTGAAAATCAAATTTTTGAAATTGACAACGATGATTCTTTTATAAGTGAACCAGAAGATTCTTTTTATAGTTATCAGAATTCTAGTTATCTGAATAATGTAGCGAAGAATGACGATCCTCGCTATGATCGTTACGTGTATGATACTCAATATAGTTGGAATAATCACATTAATAGTTGCATTGGCAGTTATCTTCGTTATCAAATCTGTATTGATAGTGACATTTTAACTAGTAGTGTCAATTACAATGACAGTTACATTTATAGTTATATTTGTGGCGAAAGAGGAAATAGTAATGAAAGCAAGAGTTCCAGTATAAGAACTGGTGCGGATGATAGTGATTTAACAACTATAAGAGAGAGTTCTAATGATTTAGATGTAACTCAAAAATACAGGCATTTGTGGGTTCAATGTGAAAATTGTTATGGATTAAATTATAAGAGATTTTTGAAATCAAAAATGAATATTTGTGAACATTGTGGATGTCATTTGAAAATGAGTAGTTCAGATAGAATCGAACTTTTGATTGATCCAGGTACTTGGGATCCTATGGATGAAGACATGGTCTCTATGGATCCTATTGAATTTAATTCGGAGGAGGAACCTTATAAAGATCGTATTGATTCTTATCAAAGAAAGACGGGATTAACGGAGGCTGTTCAAACAGGTACAGGTAAACTAAACGGCATTCCCGTAGCAATTGGAGTTATGGATTTTCAGTTTATGGGGGGTAGTATGGGATCTGTAGTGGGCGAGAAAATCACACGTTTGATCGAGTATGCTACCAATCAATCTTTACCTCTTATTCTAGTATGTGCTTCCGGAGGAGCACGCATGCAAGAAGGAAGTTTGAGTTTGATGCAAATGGCTAAAATATCTTCTGCTTTATATGATTATCAATCAAATAAAAAGTTATTCTATATAGCAATCCTTACATCTCCTACTACGGGTGGGGTGACAGCTAGTTTTGGTATGTTGGGAGATATCATTATTGTCGAACCCAATGCCTACATTGCATTTGCGGGTAAAAGAGTAATTGAACAAACATTGAATAAGACAGTACCTGAGGGTTCACAAGTGGCTGAATATTTATTCCATAAGGGCTTATTCGATCCAATCGTACCACGTAATCCTTTAAAAGGCGTTCTGAGTGAGTTATTTCAGCTCCATGCTTTCTTTCCTTTGAATCAATAGAAAAAAAGCTTTAATTTAATAAATTATTAAATAAATTCTACATTTTATTATTTGTTTGGTAGTGACCAAGTAATTATTTAGTTTATAGGAATAAAAGTCAAAATACGAAAAATGGGTTTTTCTTTGGTAACATAAGATTGAATTGTAGTAAAGAATCATGCGTATTCTTTTTTATCGATATTCTTGATTAGTAATCAAGAAATATCTATCAAACAAAAAAAAAGAGTGAATTCTTTCTCTTTTTTCTGTGAAATTAGGCAAGGTAAGGGAGTCCTGCATCTTTCTATATCCCCCGAGAACCCCAGTTTTACTAAGAATCCCTTTTATTAGATCGTATTATAACGAATTTTTCGGTAATTTGTAATAATATCAATATTAAATATATTAAAATATTCAATTTTCTATTAAATTTTCAAAATTGTAAAATTCTAATATCTAATATACATATACTAAACATATACTAATAAAAATTTAGAATAGATAAAATAGACTAATAATAAAAATAAATAATGAATAAAATAATAAAAAAAGTGGATTATCATAGATTATCGTATATATTTCATGTAGAAACATATAGAAATGATTAATAAGCCCATTTATTTATTTACACTTTTGATTTACATTTATTATATACTTTATATACTTATATTATACTTAATATTATCTATTTAATATATTAAATATTAGTATTATAGTATCTCTATATAGATTAGTATTTCTACTTCGTATTAGATTTATTCCTTCTTATTGTTATCTTAGTATATACATAATATACTCTTATATTCTTTAGTATTGTATATACTCAATACTCACTTAAGTAGAATTTTATTCTATTTTATTAGGATAGTATAATATATCTTTATAACAGGTTAAAATGTTAATAGAACAACAAATATAACAATAAATAACAGGTACAAATATTAAATCGAGGTACTCATTCTATGACAATTATCAGCAACTTACCCGCTATTTTTGTGCCTTTAGTGGGCTTAATATTTCCGGCAATTGCAATGGTTTCTTTATCTCTTCATGTTCAAAAAAATAAGATTTTTTAGATATTATGGGGTTAAATCTTATCTATTTTTTTTTTCAAGACTTAGGCTTACTTGGATCATAGCACAATTATCTATTTAGTAAAATAGGGTATAACGTGTAGCTTTCTCCGAGCAGAAGCTCGTATGCATAAACACGATATATGGGAAAATGAATTATAGCTATTTGAAGATAAATCATTATCGGGATGAATTTCTGAAACGTAAAGTCAATATATCTAAATGTCTGTGGATATCTATAAGAAATCATAAAAAAAAGGATGTTATTATTTTAGTTTAGCTCTAAGCAATTGATGAATTACTCCTAAAGCTTCACATCATAATAATACTAGTCGATGAGGATTACTTCGGAAACAAAAAAATTAAAGTCAAATTTATTGGGGTTATCTACCAATTACAATAAAATGCAACTAGATCTAGTATAGTATGAGTTGGCGATCAGACCTTATATGGATAGAACTTATAGCGGGGTCTCGAAAACCGAGTAATGTCTGCTGGGCTTTTATCCTTTTTTTAGGTTCATTAGGGTTTTTATTGGTTGGAACTTCTAGTTATCTTGGTAGGAATTTTATACCTTCCTCTCAGCAAATAATTTTTTTTCCACAAGGAATAGTGATGTCTTTCTATGGAATCGCGGGTCTTTTTATTAGTTCATATTTGTGGTGCACAATTTTGTGGAATGTGGGTAGTGGTTATGATCGATTCGATATAAAAGAAGGAATAGTGTGTATTTTTCGTTGGGGATTTCCTGGAAAAAATCGTCGCATCTTCCTCCGATTCCTTATGAAAGACATTCAATCCATCAGCATAGAAGTTAAAGAGGGTATTTATGCTCGTCGTGTCCTTTATATGAAAATCAGAGGTCAGGGGTCCATTCCCTTGACTCGTACCGATGAGAATTTGACTCTACGAGAAATTGAACAGAAAGCTGCTGAATTGGCCTATTTCTTGCGTGTACCAATTGAAGTATTTTGAGAATGCTTTCTTAGCAAAACAAAAGGGAAAAAACTATCACTCAAGAATTCTCTTTCTCTTTTTTCTATAGCATAACTTAACTGAAGTTTCTGCCGAACTCTGATTAGAACAAAAAAAGTAAATGTACACGGACCAATCATAAAGCGAAATAGTTTTTGTCCATAAATTATTTTTGATGAGTATGTAAATCCACTGAAATCAATTCAGTAACGAAACAAGTAACAAATCGAAATAATAGATTCATCTCATATATCAAAACATTTCGGAATAAAGAATTTCTCTTTTTTTTTTATTTTCAATATTTCGAAGTTAGTAAATACAGAGAGATTCTCTCTTGTAAATCATCTCTCCTTTTTTGTTAATCAACGTTTTTTATCTTTTTTTTGTGCTCGTTAATTCCCCACCGATTGGGCCGCTTATAATGATAACCTTTCTGTCTTGTTTTGACACTCATTTTTGATCATAGCATCACAGTTTTCTTCAAAAAATTCTATCAATTATTCCTGTACTCAGGACTGCCAGTGAGCTTTTTTTTTTCGAGATTTTTGGATATCTTGATAAACCGGGAGTTCTTTCGTCTCGAAATTCGAATAATATTCATTATTTGAAATGTCTCTTTCGTGCATTCATCCAAAGGGGATAATTGCTTCCAATTTGAGCAATTGATATATTTTGAAAGAATATTATATATAATATTCTAGTTTATTTATTTCTTCATTCAATTTGAAGTGGAATCCTTCTTATTCTATTTCTGTATTTCTGTATTGTTGTTGTGTATTCTTTCTAAATTCAAGGACCAACCATTGTACTGAATCACAAATAAAAACGGGGAATACGCTCAATAACTTGTAATGTAATAGAACTGATATTTGATACAAATATTAGTATCGTATAGAGTCGACGAATGAGATGAGTTCATTTCAAAATTCACAGACGAGCAAATGGCAAAAAAGAAAGCATTTATTTCCCTTCTATATCTTGCATCTATAGTATTTTTGCCTTGGTGGATCTCTCTATCATTTACATTTAATAAAAGTCTGGAATCTTGGGTTAATAATTGGTGGAATACTAGGCCCTCCGAAATTCTTTTGAATGATATTCAAGAAAAGAGTATTCTAAAAAAATTCATAGAATTAGAGGAACTCTCCCTCTTCGACGAAATGCTAAAGGAATACCCGGAAAGGCGTTTACAAAAGCTTCACGTCGGGGTCTACAATGAAACGATCCAATTGATCAAGATGCACAATGAGGGTCGTATCCATACGATTTTACATTTCTCAACAAATATAATTTCTTTCGTTATTCTAAGTGTTTATTCTATTCTAAGTAATGAAGAACTTATTTTTCTTAACTCTTGTCTTCAAGAATTTCTATATAATTTAAGCGACACAATAAAAGCTTTTTCTATTCTTTTATTAACTGATTTATGTATAGGGTTCCATTCGCCCCATGGTTGGGAACTAATGATTGGCTCTATCTACAAAGATTTTGGATTTGCTCATAATGAGCAAATTATATCTGGTGTTGTTTCTACTTTTCCAGTCATTTTAGATACAATTTTTAAATATTGGATTTTTCGTTATTTAAATCGTGTATCTCCGTCACTTGTAGTTATTTATCATTCAATGAATGATTGAAAAAGGATCGACCTATCCAATTATAATGTTTGTTACTTTGTAACATAAGTAAAACAGTCAAAATTGTACTTATTTTTTCTACCCACCCGGGGGATTCTTCAATATTCGAGTAAAATTATTTCAGTAAATAACAGAATCATAGATAGGGAACTATACTAGTGACTTATCTAATTTTATTGTAGAAATCTTCGGGATCAATGATTGGACCATGCAAATGAGAAATACCTTTTCTTGGATAAAGGAAGAGATTATTCGATTCATTGCCGTATCGCTCATAATATATATAATAACTCAGGCACCCATTTCAAATGCGTATCCTATTTTTGCACAGCAGAGTTATGAAAATCCACGAGAAGCGACTGGCCGTATTGTATGTGCCAATTGCCATTTAGCTAACAAGCCCGTGGATATCGAGGTTCCACAAGCGGTACTTCCTGATACTGTATTTGAAGCAGTTGTTCGAATTCCTTATGATCTACAACTGAAACAAGTTCTTGCTAATGGTAAAAAAGGAGCCTTGAATGTGGGAGCTGTTCTTATTTTACCTGAGGGGTTTGAATTAGCCCCGCCTGATCGTATTTCGCCCGAGATTAAAGAAAAGATAAGCAATCTGTCTTTTCAGAGCTATCGCCCCACGAAAAAAAATATTCTTGTGATAGGTCCTGTTCCTGGTCAAAAATATAGTGAAATCACCTTTCCTATTCTTTCCCCGGACCCCGCTACTAAGAAAGACGTTCACTTCTTAAAATATCCCATATACGTAGGCGGGAACAGGGGAAGGGGTCAGATTTATCCCGACGGGAGCAAGAGTAACAATAATGTTTATAATGCTACAGCGGCGGGTATAGTAAGCAAAATCATACGAAAAGAAAAAGGGGGATACGAAATAACCATAGTGGATGCATCGGATGGACGTCAAGTGGTTGATATTATCCCTCCAGGACCAGAACTTCTTGTTTCAGAGGGCGAATCCATCAAACTGGATCAACCATTAACGAGTAATCCGAATGTAGGTGGATTTGGTCAGGGGGATGCGGAAATAGTACTTCAAGATCCATTACGTGTACAAGGCCTTTTGCTCTTTTTGGCATCTATTATTTTGGCACAAATCTTTTTGGTTCTTAAAAAGAAACAGTTTGAGAAGGTTCAATTGTCCGAAATGAATTTCTAGTTTATCAAGTTCTAAAAAAAACCAAATTTTTGTTGGAAATTGTGTTATGTAATTCTCTATGATCAAAAAAAACTTCTGAAAAGCCTTTTGCTTGTTTATATTCTTTTTCTATCAGATTTTGGGAATTATTAGTGCCGCATTATTAGTCATAGTATGTATGCTGTGAAGAAGACTATTTGACTTTATTTACCTCTTCTTTATTTCTTTGTTTTTTCAATCAAAATGGAAGGGGTATGATTATGTCACTATTGTCAGATTTAAATGCATAGAATGAATCAATCG